AACATAAAAAAATAAAAAATGAGCAGGTCTAAATTCTAAATTCTATAAGGTTAAATAAAAATTTGATTGATCATTTGATATAATATAATTGCTATGCTTAGTGTGCGACTCGTTGGGTTTTTTAGGCTTAGGATTCAAAAAAAAAATGGGCGGACCACAGTATAAGCTAATAACACTAATAACCAACTCATCGCTTCGGATTATCTGAATCCAAAGAATAAGTCAAGATATGATATATTGGTCATATCAGTATAGCAACTGAAATCTTTTTTGCATTAAGTAAAAGAAAAAAACCAATCTGATTATGAATATATCGAAATTGTGAAGCAAAATAAAAAAGTATGTGGATAAATAGAAGGATGAGAGAAAGAGAGAAAAAGAAATAGCAATGAAATGATATATGATTCCAATATGTAAGGTCTACGCTATGAAGCATCTCATAAAGAGCAATGTAATAGAGCATCAATAGAGATTCATCAATAATTAGATGAATATCTGTTCATCGAAGAAAAAATCAAGAGCCTTAAGTCAATAAAGACTGAGAAGGTTGACTCAAGAACAAATTTTATTTTATTTTTATTAAAATTAAATATAAAATTATTAAATAAATAGAAAATTATTAAAAAATTATTAAATTTAAATTTTAAATTAAGGCTCCATTGGAGAATTCAGACCTAAGCATTAATCGAGAAGCGATGGGGACGACGGAACCCGTGAATGCAGAGGATTCTATTGAAAATGAATCCTAATGATTTATCGGGTAGGATGGCGGAACAAACCAGAGACCACTTCATTTCTTTTTATTCTGATATTCTGATTCTGAGAGGTCATGAGTTAACCCGACAACTGAAATAGATATTGAAAGAGTAAATATTCGCCCGCGAAAACTTGATTTTAATTTTATTAGTCATTTTTTTTTCGCGAGGAGCTGGATGAGAAGAAACTCTCATGTCCAGTTCTGTAGTAGAGATGGAATTGATAAACAACCATCAACTATAACCCAAAAAGAACCAGATTTCGTAAACAACATAGAGGAAGAATGAAAGGAATATCTTATCGAGGTAATCGCATTTCTTTCGGTAGATATGCTCTTCAAGCACTTGAACCCGCTTGGATTACATCTAGACAAATAGAAGCGGGGCGCCGCGCAATGACACGAAATGTTCGCCGTGGTGGAAAAATATGGGTACGTATATTTCCAGACAAACCAGTTACGGTAAGACCTACAGAAACACGTATGGGTTCGGGGAAAGGATCCCCCGAGTATTGGGTAGCTGTCGTTAAACCGGGCAGAATACTTTATGAAATGAGCGGAGTAGCCGAAAATATAGCCAGAAAGGCTATTTCAATAGCGGCGTCCAAAATGCCTATAAAAACTCAATTCATTATTTCAGGATAGGAATATAGAACCAAAGGAAAGAAGTCTTGGGAATAAAAAAAACAATTGCGGTTTCCTTTTTTTTTTGACAAACAATATTTCTTTTTTTCTTCGTCCTTTGTTACATTGAAAGAAGAGATTAAAAAAATGATTCAACCTCAGACCCATTTGAATGTAGCAGATAACAGCGGGGCCCGAGAATTGATGTGTATTCGAGTCATAGGAGCTAGTAATCGCCGATATGCTCATATTGGTGACGTTATTGTTGCTGTGATCAAGGAAGCAGTACCAAATACACCTCTAGAAAGATCAGAAGTGATCAGAGCTGTAATTGTACGTACTTGTAAAGAACTCAAGCGCGACAACGGTATGATAATACGATATGATGACAATGCTGCAGTTGTCATTGATCAAGAAGGAAATCCAAAAGGAACTCGAATTTTTGGTGCGATCGCCCGGGAATTGAGACAGTTAAATTTCACTAAAATAGTTTCATTAGCTCCTGAGGTATTATAAGACGAGACCTCAATATAGTTATAGTATTTAAATTAGAGTATTTAAATGACATAGATTTATTAGTTGATTGTGTCTCACGTATATACCTTTACTAAGTAAAAAAAAAAAGAACACGTTGGTTATATCAAAATTCGGGAGCAACAATAATTTTAGTTTACCATGGGTAAGGACACTATTGCTGACATAATAACCTCGATACGAAATGCTGACACGAATAGAAAAGGAACGATTCGAATAGGATCTACTAACATCACTGAAAACATTGTTAAAATACTTTTACGAGAAGGTTTTATCGATAACGTAAGGAAACATCGGGAAAGCAACAAATATTTTTTGGTTTTAACCCTACGACATAGAAGGAATAGGAAAGGACCATATAGAACTATTTTAAATTTACGACGGATCAGTCGACCCGGTCTACGAATCTATTCTAACTATCAACAAATTCCTAGAATTTTAGGCGGGATGGGGATTGTAATTCTTTCTACTTCTCGGGGTATAATGACAGACCGGGAGGCTCGACTAGAAGGAATTGGCGGAGAAATTTTGTGTTATATATGGTAATCTGTCTGATATCCGAATTGTATCCGAAACTTTCCATTTGCGAAAAAAAAAAAAAAAAATAAAAAAGCACGGGTTGTCTAATAGAACTCCTCCGGCCCTACAGTAGTTGATACGTCAAGGAAGTTTTACCTGGAATAAAAGAACAAAAATAGATTCATGGGGGTTTAATTAATGAATCACTTCCACTCCGGATTCCTTTAGATAATGAAGATCTGATTCTAGGTTATGTTTCAGGAAGGATCCGATCGAGTTTTATACGTATACCGCCGTGGGATAGAGTCAACAAAAGTGAAGTAAGTGCTTATGATTCAACCAGGGGGCGTATAATTTATAGACTCCGTAACAAGGATTCGAACGATTAGGTAGTTTTTTCAACTTCAAGATTCCTTTCAGGGGGATCCAATTCAAGGTTCAAAAATGTCAAGAAACTTATTTTCTTCCAATAAGTGGATTCGGAAAAATTTAAGGAATAACAACTATGAAAATAAGGGCTTCCGTTCGTAAAATTTGTGAAAAATGTCGACTAATCCGTAGGAGGGGACGAATTATCGTAATTTGTTCCAACCCGAGACATAAACAAAGACAAGGATAATCTTTCTATTCTAAATAGAACTCCTTAAAGAAAAGAAACTAATCTTAAAGGAAGCAATGAACAAATAAAAATAGAAGATCCGTTTTGACATGAAATGGATATATCCATATATCTCTGACTTATCTTTATGAAATGATAAAATATGGAAAAACCTATACCAAAAGTTGGTTCACGTAGGAATGGGCGCAGTAGTGCACGGAAAAGTGCACGTAGAATACCAAAAGGAGTTATTCATGTTCAAGCAAGTTTCAACAATACCATTGTTACTGTTACAGATGTACGGGGTCGGGTAATTTCTTGGTCCTCCGCCGGTACTTGTGGATTCAAGGGTACAAGAAGAGGGACTCCTTTTGCTGCTCAAACCGCAGCGGGAAATGCTATTCGAGCAGTAGTAGACCAAGGTATGCAACGAGCAGAAGTTATGATAAAGGGTCCTGGTCTCGGAAGAGATGCAGCATTACGAGCTATTCGTAGAAGTAGTATACTATTAAGTTTCGTACGGGATGTAACCCCTATGCCACATAATGGCTGTAGACCCCCTAAAAAAAGACGTGTGTAGAAATAAACACTAAAGAGATTTCAAGAGAAATAAATGATTCAATGATCTGATCAAATAAAATAATATTACTATGGTTCGAGAGAAAGTAAAAGTCTCTACTCGGACACTACAATGGAAGTGTGTTGAATCAAGAACAGATAGTAAGCGTCTTTATTATGGACGCTTTATTCTGTCTCCACTTATGAAAGGCCAAGCCGACACAATAGGCATTGCGATGCGAAGAGCTTTGCTTGGAGAAATAGAAGGAACATGCATTACACGTGCAAAATCTGAGAAAATACCACACGAATATTCTACCATAGTAGGTATTCAAGAATCAGTACATGAAATTTTAATGAATTTGAAAGAAATTGTATTGAGAAGTAATTTGTATGGAACTCGTAAGGCCTTTATTTGTGCCAAGGGTCCCGGATATGTAACTGCTCAAGACATCATCTTACCACCTTCCGTGGAAATCGTTGATAATACACAGCATATAGCTAGCCTAACCGAACCGATTGATTTGTGTATTGGATTACAAATCGAGAGAAATAGAGGATACGGTATAAAAACGCCAAAGAACTTTCACGACGGAAGTTATCCTATAGATGCTGGATTCATGCCTGTTCGAAATGCGAATCATAGTATTCATTGTTATGGGAATGATAATCAAAAACAGGAGATACTTTTTCTAGAAATATGGACAAATGGAAGTTTAACTCCTAAAGAAGCACTTCATGAAGCCTCTCGGAATTTGATTGATTTATTTATTCCTTTTCTACATGCGGAAGAAGAAAACTTACATTTAGAAAACAATCGACACAACGTTACTTTACCTTTTTTTCCTTTTCATGATAGATTAGCTAAATTAAGAAAAAAGAAAAGAGAAATAGCATTGAAATATATCTTTATTGACCAATCAGAATTGCCTCCCAGGATCTATAATTGTCTCAAAAAGTCCAATATACATACATTATTGGACCTTTTGAATAACAGTCAAGAAGACCTTATGAAAATGGAGCACTTTCGCATAGAAGATGTAAAACAAATATTGGGCATTCTTGAAAAGAAGTAGAAAAGCATTTCGAAATTGATTTACCAAAATTTTAAATCCATTGGATTTATTTCATTTTTTTTTTTCGAAAGTAAAAAAAAAAAAAACGAAAATGGATTTTGAACCTTCAGCACAATCCATATATTCGGACCAGAATTGAATAAATGTATCTAGGGAGAATTCACTTTGACTTTGAAGTGACTACTCCCTAGATACGCACATCATGATATTTTATTTTTAAATTGAATCAATTTAAAAAAGACCTAAAGTTAGGGATTTATCAATCGGTAATGTTGCTCCAATACCCAACCAAAGGGCCGCTGCAGTACCAATCAAAAAAACGGTTGTCGCTACTGGA